TTTTAGGAAGGAAGGGAAAAATAATACCTAAACTCTAAACTAGAGTAAAAAGGCTAATCAGTTATTCCTTCCACGGACCCGAGGATACCAATGTTAGCACTGATGGTACGAAAATGGAATTCGCTATTCAAACAACTATTCAAAGTCCCTAGAGCTCTTTGTAAGGCTTGTTCAAAAACTTGTTGTTGGACCTCATTAATTGCTCTTTGTTGTTCAAAAAAAAGAGTTTCATTTTTAAAATTTTCTAATCGTTCCAAACTATCGCAAGTAGCATTAATCAAATTGACTTTTTCTCGTTCTATCTCAGAGTATCCATTGGTTCGATACTCATCTGCTTCCACTTTCACTTTCCGTAATTGAGTCCGTGCTCTTTCGAGCTGTTCCAAGGTCCCTCTACGTAATTCTTCTGAATTTTGAATAGTACTCAAGATCCTCTGTTTTCGCTTATCTAATAAATCATTTAATGAAAGTAGATTATCTTTCTATTCATTTCACAACTCAAATATCTCTTCCCGAACCAAACATGAATCTTTCAATTCATTTGGCTCTCACGCTCAATTTTTTTCTTTTCTTTGATGGGCATTCCCATACCTTTGAATGGAATGAGCCTATCCTCTCTTTTCTGTTCGTATTTAAAAAGATCAAAACTGATCTATCTTAGGAGGACTCTTCAGACCAGACAAAAAATTTTAAATTGTCAGCAAAGTTGTTTCTTTATTTACAACTTATTAAAAAAATTCTATTGAGAAATAAGAAAGAATAGAATTCTGAACTTCATTACTTAATTCTCATTATTATGAGAATGAGATTTCCATTTTTTATCCAAAAATTTCTCTTTTTTATACAATACATAGGTTGTCAATTCGGCAGTGGATAAAAAAAAGGGGGAGAGATACCCATCTTTCCAGTAAATGGTTCAAAAGAATTTTATCCATATGAGTGTTCTACATCGGATAAATTCCAAATTCTTTGTTTTTTTCTCATTTTTAAACCATTTTGGTACTAATGTAGTGGTAGAAAGAGTACCATGCTATGCCGTGCCTGGACTTCAAAAATTTGATCTTTAACCATGTAAAAGACCCCAACATTCTTGGTTTATAGAGAATCAAAGTTCATTTACCAATTAGTCACGAAATGCTATGGTTCTTACATAGGATTTCTAAATGAAATCCCATCCGGAAGTAATTCGTCGAGATTGTGCACCCTTTTCCCTAGTTTCTGCTGTAAAAAAGAAGACATAAATCTAAAGAAAGTGCAGCCGGTGAAACCCAACCTATTCTTGAAATACACAACTCGCACACACTCCCTTTCCAAAAAAAATCAATACACTCAGCACTACACTTAGATTTATTGGATTTGTTGCTAAAATATCGGTATTAAACTCGAAACTCCCAACGGATGGCCAGTGCCCCACGAAAACAAAAGAATCGGTTATATTTTTCATATGCTCCCCCCTTATAGATAGGACTAAGAAAGAACAGAGTTCTTTTTTATGGGATTCTTTATACTTAAGAAATTGATTAAGTTAAAATTAGTTCTGAGGTCTCATGTGAATCGTTCAAAATCGCCTTTGTGGAAACACTTTCGAATAGAAAAAAAGAGAGGGGAAGAAAGCGTGTGGATCCTCAAATAAGTCCTTCCCGGAGTATTGTTTCGACAAATAAATTGTTGAATTCTAATTCGAAGGAACAAAGGGCAAATCCAAATCAATCAAATAATAAAAGGAATAGATGCTTTTTTTGTTACATTTTTCTTCTACGATAAAATTGAACATTAAACAAAAGGATTTGCAAATAAAAGAGCTAATGCCACGACTAGTCCATAAATTGTTAAAGCTTCCATAAAAGCCAGGCTAAGCAATAAAGTACCTCGTATTTTACCCTCTGCTTCTGGTTGTCTCGCAATACCTTCTACAGCTTGGCCCGCAGCAGTACCTTGGCCAACTCCAGGTCCAATAGAAGCAAGCCCTACAGCCAATCCAGCAGCAATAACGGAAGCGGCAGAAATCAGTGGATTCATGGTAAGTTCCTCGCAAAAAAAAAGGAATGGTTAATAATACAACCAACTAAGAAATTAGTACTGATCTTTATCTACTTCTACGCCTTTTCTTGTCTATTCTTTCATTCAATGCAAAATCGCAGATAAAATAGAAAAAGTACTTATAGTGAAATCTATCTAAATGGAGTGGGCTAGAAAAAAAAAAAAATAGGGATAATTCCTATCTAACTAGTAAATAACATATACCCTTTTTCTTCCATAACGTAAATCACCTGCAATTTTTCTTCTATTTCATCGTATTCTGGAACCATAAACCATATTCTACAATAGAATATATCGTGCTTCCTATATACATACATATATATGTAACTATTTGCATTTGATTCTTCAACCCCCCCTTTTTTCAAAAGTGAGTCAATGATGACCCTCCATGGATTCACCTATATAAGCCGCAGCCAAAGTTGCAAAAATAAGAGCTTGAATACCACTTGTAAATAATCCAAGAAGCATGACAGGTATAGGAACTACTGAAGGCACTAAAGAAACAAGAACAACAACTACTAATTCATCAGCCAATATATTCCCGAAAAGTCGAAAACTCAGAGATAAAGGTTTTGTGAAATCTTCTAGAATATTAATTGGTAAAAGTATGGGAGTTGGTTGAATGTATTTTCCAAAATATCCCAATCCTTTTTTGCTAAGACCCGCATAGAAATATGCCACTGACGTAGGTAAAGCTAAAGCAACAGTAGTATTTATATCATTCGTGGGTGCAGCCAACTCTCCATGAGGTAACTTTAGGATTTTCCAAGGTAAAAGAGCGCCTGACCAATTTGAAACAAAAATAAATAGGAACATTGTTCCAATAAATGGAACCCAAGGCCCATACTCCTCTCCAATCTGAGTTTTGCTCAAATCTCGAATAAATTCAAGAACATATTCGAAGAAATTCTGACCGTCGGTCGGAATGGTTTGTGGATTCCGAACAGCTATGATGACTGAACCTAATAAGATAGCAATTACAACCCAAGAAGTGATAAGTACTTGGGCATGAATTTGTAAACCTCCTATTTGCCAATAGAAATGTTGGCCTACTTCTACACCTGATATATCGTATAACCCTTTGAGCGTTTTAATGGAACATGGCATAACATTCATATTGTACTTTAACAGAAATTAAACTTCAAAAAGGAATTATTTTGATTCAACCATCTCTTTCTCAATTCATTTTATCTTGAAACGAACTAATAGGATTCTTCATTATAAGAGAATCAACCATTTTTTATATAACTAGAACGGCCCTCACAAATTGCAGATACTAATTTGGTAAGAATCAATCGAATCGAAGCTATAGCATCATCGTTGGCCGGAATAGAAATATCCCCAAAATATGGGTCACAATTTGTATCGATTAAACAAATCGTCGGAATACCCAAAATAATACATTCTCGAAGAACCATATATTCTTCTTGCTGATCAACAATAATGACAATATCGGGCAATCCCGCCATATATTTGATCCCACCCAAATATGTTTGCAAGGTAGATAACTTTCTCTTCAACATTGCTGCATCTCCTTTAGGGAGACGGTTGAGTTTCCCCATCTTTTTTTCTGCTCTTAAGTCCCTGAACTTCTGAAGTCTTGTTTCTGTAGTAGACCAATTCGTTAACATACCCCCAAGCCATTTTTTATTAACGTAATGACATCGAGCCCTTATTGCTGCTGATGCTACTAAATCCGCTGCTTTCTTTTTGGTGCCAACGATTAAAAATTTTTTCCCCCTACTTGCTGCATCAAAAACTAAATTGCAGGCTTCTGATAAAAAACGAGCAGTTATAGTAAGATTTGTAATATGAATACCTTTACGCTTTGCAGAGATGTAAGGAGCCATTCTAGGATTCCATTTCTTAGTACCATGACCAAAATGAACTCCTGCTTCCATCATTTCTTCCAAATTGATGTTCCAATATCGTCTTTCCATTTTCCCACACTTTTTCTTTTCTTTTTTTTTTCAAAGAGATTCAGTACCCTGTGAAAGAAATAATTGTTCCGACGGAACCTTCTACCAGGATTGACCATTGATTACAAAATATATAACTTGTTAAGAATTACGAAATTCTATTACGTAAACGATTGGTCTGATGTCTCATGAAAATTGTTTGGGGTGCAAGAACAAAATAATTCTCTATGGTGTAACAAAATATTTCTCATTTCCAAATCAAATGGATTCTTCCTTTTTATTTTCAAATGAATGTTTTTCTCTTGTTTTGAACGATGTACTAATTTTCTGAACCCGGTACCAACCGGTATAATCCCCCCCAGAACAACGTTCTCTTTCAGGCCTTTCAACCAATCAATACGACCTCGTAGAGCAGCTTTTGCTAAAACTCGAGCAGTTTCTTGAAAACTCGCTTCGGATATGAAACTTTGAGTATTCAGAGATGACTTCGTTATTCCCAAGAAGATTGCCCGATAACAGATCGCTTCGTCCAAAATACGCCCTGCTCGCTCTGCTCGCGAAAATCCTATGAATTCCCCAGGTAAAAAAACATTAGACATTCCATCTTCTGAAACCAACACTTTTGATGTTACTTGACGTACAATAATCTCTATATGTCTATTATGGATCTGTACCCCCTGGGATCGATAAACTTTTTGGATCTTATTAACCAAAGAGATACGACTTTGGGCTATGGTTAGTTCAGCTCCAATCAAGAATCCCCAGGGGATCCCAAGAATCCTTTGGATATGTTCGTCCCAACCTTCAACTCTCCTTTCAAGGTTCATTGATATTGAATCAATTGAACGAACTTCTAAGATTTGTTCCACTTTTGGAAGACCTTGCGTTATGTCACCGGATCTTGATTTTTCATATATAAATGTAATTAATGTATCTCCTTCATAAAAGGGTTCCCCATAATGGCCATGAACAGTTGCTCCTGGAGTTACCAAATAGGGCTTAGCTGATCTTATAACTAAAGAGTCAACATGAACAATGCAAATTTGACCAGATTTTTTGATACGCGATCCGTATTTCAATAGATACACATTTTCACAAAGGAATTGTCCAAGGCTAATCATTGTCCATGCTTCTTCACAAGAATTTTGATGGAGAAAACACCAATTCAAATGGAATGAATTCAAAATGATGTTACCACATGGATAAGGATTATAAATCCTCCTATTTTCATCTAGCAAAAAGTATTGAAATGGAAGTACTTGAAGCACTTGGAAAGTCTGTTGAAAATTCTCAAGTAACAAAAATTTCTTTAAAAAAACTTGATTAGAAGTTCTTAAATAGGAAGATGAACAAAAATTCCCTATTTTAGGCACAATAGTACCTAAGGGACCCGAAAAATCCCTAATTGTTGCATTATTATATCTCGAAGTATTGAAGGGGCCAATTTGAGAACAATTAGATGACGACAAAATTCTGAAAGATTGGCATTCCTTATTTTGATTTGACAACGTACCAAAAGTTCCCTGATGTTGGGGAGATAATTGAATCTTCACCTTGGAATCAAAAGGATTTCTATGGATACGATTATTGTAAATCCATCCCGAACCTACCATATCATACCTTTTTACGGTATATAAAATAGTAGACTTTACTAACTCAATTCGTATGAAATCACGACGTAGATCTTTTGCCCTTATTTCAACAAAAGAAGCATGAATCTCTTCTTCTTCTATAGAACTCTTTTTTTCTTGGTCCCAATTCAATACTAAGCAAGCCCGAACTAATTGAATACTTGTGCGAGAAAGTCCTCGAATTGACTTGCCATTTCCATAAAGTATATAATTAACAATTCGAAGTTGGACATTATCCTTTTCCTGCAAGAGATCCTGAGAGAAAAGTGTTGCTAAATTTATCCCATCAGCTATTTCATATGTTACTACGGGTCTAACCAAAACAAAATATTTTTTTTTTGTAGGTGTAATACGTTGGACATAGACCCAATCTTTCAATTTTTTTGATCCTTTAGAATTTTTTTTTTTCATTCCTGGTGGTATCAAAATGCCGCTGTGTCTAGATATTCTATCCATCTCTCCAGGAAAATAAATATTTCCAGAAAAAATTTTAAGTTCCATACTTTTTTTTTTTTTCTCCACTCGGACTAATCCACCTACTCGACTTCTTGTATTTCTATTTAAAGCGAGTCGTGTATCTACTCCAACGATACTATTGTTCCGGACCATTATGGGCGAAGATCCGGGTAAGATATGCACTTCTTCGGGAATGAAAAAAAATGGATCGACTTTGATTTCCATTTGGTATTTCGGACTAAATTCTTTTGCTCCTCGATACTCAATGAAATCCTCTTTTTTTACCATTGAACCTATTTCGACAATCCCATATTTAGTAATTCCCGAACTGTTTCTTCTGTATCGCGGATCATCAAAATAAGCAAGAATACTATTTCTGCGCAAAATACCATTTATAGGTATTTTCATTGAAATACCAAAGCAGGGTATCAGTTTCTTTTCTCGTTCTTGATCATATTGTAAGGGAATTGCGAATCTATTTCTTCGCTTTTTCGCCAAGGAATCGTCGGAATTCTCTTGACGAATAGAAGTAGAAGGATCTATGAGATTAAAATGACCATTGGATATGATTCTATAAGGTTTTGAAGAGTCAAGAATTTCTCTCTCTTTTTTACCAAAAGTATCCAACAAGCTCAGTGAGAGATCAAAGATATATCTTTCTTCAACAAAAAAATAATTATCATTTATTTGATCTTGATCCTTGTGGAGTGAAAAAGACACTATATTAGATCTCCATAGACCTCCCGCTAATATCCATAAATGACTTGTTTTTGGCAATAGATGAACATTACTATATGAATATTCGGGCGCATGATAGCCATCAGTACTCCAGTGCATTTCTCCTTCTGATTCAGAATAAATATGCTTTCGAACCCTCTCTTTAAAATGAAAGGTGGATGTTCCGGCACGAATCTCGGCAATCACTTGTTCTGATTCTACATATTGATTATTTTGAACTAAAATCAAACTCTTTGTTGGAATATTCACATTATGTGTAATATCTCGACTCTCAATAGTTACATACAAGTTTATAAAACATATTAAAGCAGGATGCCCGTGACGGGTACGCGTGGGATGAACCAAATCCTCATCAAATTTTATTTTTCCATTAGAGGGAGCTCGTACATGTTTGGCAGTACCGCCTGTGAATACTCCGCCGGTATGAAAAGTTCTTAATGTTAGTTGAGTTCCCGGTTCCCCAATTGATTGACCCGCAATGATGCCTACGGCTTCTCCCAACTCGACCAAGTCACCATGAGTAGGGCTCCGGCCATAACATAATTGACAGATCCAAGATGTACTCCTGCAAGTAAAAGGAGTTCGAATATGTATCGGGCGTGCTCGAAAGGTTATGAATCGATTGACAAGTCCAATTCCAATATCTTGATTTCGAGTGGCAATGCATCGTAGACCAATATATATATCGTCTGTTAATACACGACCAATTAGTGTTTGGACAAAAATCTTTTCCGTCATCCCATTTTGAGGACTAACGGAAATACCTCGGATAGTGCCACAATCCTTTCTACGTACAAGAATGTGTTGAACTACTTCAACAAGTCTACGCGTGAGATATCCAGCATCTGATGTTCGTACAGCAGTATCTACAACCCCTTTGCGGGCTCCGTAGCAAGAAATTATATATTCTGTCAAAGAAAGCCCTTCGCGTAAATTGCTTTGAATGGGCAAATCTATCATTTGTCCTTGAGGATCCGACATTAACCCTCTCATACCTACCAATTGGTGTACTTGAGATGCATTTCCTCTAGCCCCCGAAAAGGACATTAGATAAACTGGATTAGAAGGATCAGTCATCCGAAAATTTGGATTCATTTCTTGTCTCAAATATTCACTTGTGGCATACCATATCTCAATGGATTGACGTAATTTTTCTACCGCGTGTACATTCCCATAATGATGGTTTTTCTCTAAAATAAAACGTTGTTGTTCAGCGTCTTGAACTAACCATCCCTTAGAAGGTATTGTTAAAAGATCATCAATTCCTAAAGAAATAGATGTAGCAGTGGCTCGCTGGAAACCCAAAGTCTTCACTTGATCCAGGATATGCGATGTATATGCCATTCCAAAATGATCTATTAATCTGCTAATAAGTTGTTTCATAGCAGTTCCATCTACCACCTTATTGTGAAAGACCAGATCGGTCCGTTCTGCCATAAGGACCTCCATATTCTGCTGAGTAAGATTCCACGAAGGGCCCGGGCCAGTGATTCAAAAACTTCCTTTTCTCCATCTTGATTCACACAGAAATTCAGAAATTATGATACCAGTGAAATTGGGGGAGACACAAATTCCCACGAGTATGGGCATCGCTAATAGAAGATACTATGAGTAGGCCCACCAAAATCCCTGTATGGCTTCTTCTATTTCTCGATAAAAAGAAAGATGACCAACAGTAGTTCGAATGTATATACAACAAATTTCTCTTTTTACACCTCCTACTATTCGATAGTGTTTATAAATCTCATTAAAATTACCAAAAGATTCATATTGAACTTCGATGGGAACTTCTCTTGATCCAAGGACGCGTTGATCTAGTCTCCACCAGAGCCATAAAGGACTATCTAAATGGATTTTTTTCTGCCGATAAGCTCCAAGTGCATCATAAGAACTAGAAAAATAAAGCTCTTTTGTATACTTACAGTCATTGTTTTCAACTCTTTCCTTTTTATAATTTCTGCAATTAGAATTATATTGATTATACCTATTTGCACAAATACCCCGCGGATTACCAATTGTTAATACATAGAGTCCAATAAGCATATCTTGGGTTGGTACGGAAACGGGATCCCCAATAGCTGGAGACAAGAGATTCATATGAGAAAACATAAGTAAACGAGCTTCTGCTTGAGCTTCCAAAGATAAAGGTACGTGAACAGCCATTTGATCCCCATCAAAGTCTGCGTTGAAGCCCTTACAAACTAATGGGTGTAAACAAATAGCACGCCCCTCCACTAAAATGGGTTGGAATGCCTGTATGCCTAATCTATGCAGGGTAGGTGCTCTATTCAACAATACAGGGTGCCCTTGCATCACTTCTTGAAGGATTTCCCATACAATGGGTTCTTTTTCCCGAATTTTGCTTTTAGCAATCCCCGTGTTAGAAGCAACATCTTGTCTTATTAGACCACGAATTACAAATGTTTGGAAGAGTTCTATTGCTATTTCTCGAGGTAATCCACATTGATGTAATGAAAGCAAAGGGCCTACGACAATAACGGAACGCCCCGAATAATCAACCCGTTTACCAAGCAGAGTCTCACGAAATCTTCCCTCTTTGCCTTCAATTACATCAGAAAATGACTTGTAAACTTTATTATGACCATCTTTCACGGGTTGTCCGCGAATCCCATTATCAAAAAGTGTATCCACGGCCTCTTGGACCAATTTCTCCTGACACATTACTAATTCCCCTGGTGTAGACCTACTTGTTGTTAATAGATCGATAAGAGTATTGTTCCGATAGATGACTCTTCTATAGAGTTCATTAATATCAGAACTCATTAGTTTACCCCCGTCTATCTGAATGATGGGCCTCAACTCAGGAGGAAGAACTGGTAATAGGCACAGAACCATCCGTTCTGGGTCTACATTTGTTCGAATAAAATGTTTAGCCAATTCTATGCGCCTAACCAAAAAATCCTTTCTTCTTCGAATTTTTTTATCTTCCCATTCATTTCCTGCGGACTCTTCATCTCTTAATTCCTTCCATTCTATCAAAGAATCCTCTTTAAGGATTCGCAAATCCAAATCGGCTAATTGTTCTCTGATAGAACCTGCCCCTGTAGATATTTCTCGGTTTCGAAATGTCTCGAAACCTTTAGTAGTAAAAAAAAGTGGGATGCTATATTTCCAGGATTGGATTTCATATTCAAATGAACCTCGTAATCGTAAGAAAGTGGGTTTTTTAGCTATGGACCTAGCAAAAGAAAAATT